TTCTTCATAGCGTTATCTATTAGAAATGCATTGTCCACCATTTGACTCCGTACTACTGAAGAATTTAGTCGCACACTTGAAAGATAGCCTAAAAAGTCGAGAGAATGCTTGGATAATTGGTTTATATAGATCCTTTCCGGTTGAGACCCCGCAAAAAAATGACATTGACATAAATTAACAAGGTAAAATTTCCATTTATTCATCAGAAATGGCATATCTTTTGAAGCCAGAATTAATTTTCCTTGATATCTAACATAATGTGTGCAAGGATCCTTCAACAACCAAAGGATAACCTGAAAATAATTAGGAAAGACTTCTGCAAGATGTTCTATTTTTCCATAGAAATGGATTCGCTCAAGAAGGACCCGAGAGGATGTTGACCATAAATGAGAATCTTGTTTACGTAGAAAAAGAAAGATAGATTCGTATTCCGACACATAAGAATTATATAGGAACAAGAAAAATCTTGGATTACTTTGTGAAAAAATGTAAATGGATTTCTTTGGAGTAAGAAGACTATTCCAATTCCAATACTCATGGAGAACAAATCGTAATAAATGCAAAGAAGAAACATCTTTCACCCAGCATCGAAGGATTTGAACCAGGATTTCCAGATGGATCGGATAGGGTATTAGTACATCTAATACATAAGTTAAATGTGAAAATTTGTCCTCTAAAAAAGGAAATATTGAATGAATTGATCGTAAATTATGAGATTTTACTATTTCTGACCTTTCTAAAGAAGGTGCGAATCGTAGGGAAAATGGAATTTCCACAATGACTGAGAAACCCTCTGATATCATTTGATAATATAAATTCTTGTTGCATTTAAAAAAGATATTTTGGTTAGAATAATGAGTAGAAATAATCAAATGATTTTGTTGATCCATTCGAATAATTAAACGTTTTACAATTAGTAAACTAGATTTATTTTCATAACTGACATTTTGCAACAAAATAGATCTATTTAAACCATAATCATGGGAAAGCACATAACTATACTCCCTAAAGATAAGTGGGTATAGGAAGTCATGCTGCCTAGATGGATCTAGTTCTAAATATCTTTGGAATTTTTCTTTTTCCATTTGAAATTCAATTTGAACCGAAGGTAAAAGGTAGGGTTTTTGAGATTATCAAATGATACATAGTGCGATACAGTCAAAGCAATAGTATTTATAGTAAGAAAAGACTAAATACCACGGCAAGAAATAAACTCATCAACGGACTCTCTATCCTCTCCTTTTCCATCTAATTGGTTTATGTTGATTAAAGGCTAAGAAGATGGCTAAAAATCCTTTATTTTTTCAAGCCAATCGCTCTTTTGATTTTGGAACCAATTTCTTTATCAATATACTGCTTCTTATACACCTTCATCTCCACCCCCTAATGGTGAATAGCTAATAGTTAGGACTCATAAAAAAAAAAAAATAAATAAAAAGGATAATCCACTCAGGGAAAAAACCTTTCCCACATCAGGTACTAATGTATTTTTAACGTTTAATTAGAGTGGGAAATCATTCCAATTAAGATCCAATTAAGAACACAAGCTCGTTGCTTTTTTTTTTTTACCTATAATTTGTAATTTGAGCCATAGTGCTCTATCCATTTATTCACTTGACCAAACTTTGAATGCATTTTGTTTTGCGCCAAGAATTCAAGAAAAAGTTTTGATCAAGCCGATAAGAAAAAAATTCCCGGAATTCTTCGTTGCTACGACATGCTGTTTTTTCCATTCATTCCTTTTTGGATCAGTCGCGATATTCCCAACTCTACAGATAGTGTGGACGAATCAATTTCTTCATAGAAATGTGTAAAAGATGCTAGTCGCACTTAAAAGCCGAGTACTCTACCGTTGAGTTAGCAACCCTCCCGCCTCAAAAAACATAAAAATAATCAGGATGTGTAGATACAATCGGAATCCCAATAAAATAAAAAATAAATTGAATTGCAAGGCACAATCCAAATATTAAACTAGCAAGAAAATGAAATATAAAAATTTCGAATTGATTCTGAACATAAAAATGAATGGCTCAGATGCAAATACACTAAATTCTTAAATAACAATATTAAAAAATCTAAATTGATAGGTCATTTCTTGTCACGTATGTTATCTATTGAATAAAGTACAAAAACAAAAACCTATAGAAGGGAGAAAGATCGATTTACCCACACACAATGAATTATATTTGTTTGATACCCTGTTGTCAATATGAGTGTGAATGTTGAAAAAAAAAGAAACTTGAACAGAATACGAATACAATGAAGAAAGCAAAAAAAATTATTAATAATTAATAAAATAATAAAATAAAATAAAGAAAATTATTTAAAATAAAATAAAATAAAATAAAGAAAATTATTTAAATAAAATTTAAATAATAATAAAATATGGATAAGATTAGAGAATTAAGATATATAATTAACAAACACAAGCCTAAGACTTGTGTTTATTGGACTTGTGTTAAATTAAACAGGGGTAGACCAAGTTATATATAAATCATCCAACCCCCCTTTTTTGTATTGCATTAGTTGAATTTGCTTTGATTAAGGCAGAATTGTGTAAATGTAAAAACCCCGATTTCTTTGAAATGTCCTGAACTGTTTCTGTAGGTTGAGCACCCTTTTCAAGGAAATATAGAATGTCAGGAAAATTTAAATAGGTATGATTATTTATTGGATCATAAAAACCAACCTTACGAAGAGGTTTTCCTTCTCTTCGCGATCGAACATCAATTGCAACGATTCGATAAATAGGTCGTTGCTTTCGACCACACCGTCTCAAACGAAGTTTGAGCATATTCCTCCTTTAGTTTTAATAGTTTTAATTCGTTTTAATATGTAATTAATTCCCTTATGGAATCATGAATAGTTGTTGGTTAAGGTGATACTATCTATATCCATTTTTTTGAGTAATCCAGTACAGATTTTTGACTTCTATATCTATAATCTATCTATATCTATAATCTATATGAATTCTTTTTTGTTTACATATGTAATTATATTAGTAATTAGATTAAAAGAGATAAGAGGATTGAAATGGAGCTTTTCCATTTCCGATTGATCGCTATCTACTTCTCCGAGTAAGCATATGAGGGTTGGGGGTTCTAAATCAAAGAATAAGGCAAAGAAAAAGCATACTATTTTACTGGATGCTAGACTCTACTCTCTTGTATAGGTACAAAACAAAGCAAAAGAAGTACAGATTAAGCCATTCTTCCTATTTTTTACCCTACCCTAGTAAATTAATCGACTTAATCCTCTTGCTTAATCACCTTGATTGAGTTCAATTAGTACTCTTAGTATTATAATTCAATTCAGAAATTCAAAAAGATTTTGATCTATGTTCTCATCTTTCTCGGATCAAAAATAGATTCAATTGCATCAATGTCTATTTGATTTGAACTCAATCCAATTTATGCAAAATATGATTCAAAGAAGAATCACTTTAAATAATTCAAAAATGAAGAATAATCACATCTATTAGAATCTTAAAGATAAAATGAATTAGAATCTTAAATTAAACAGTTAAACAGAAAGTTGTTCAAAAAGACTTTTTTATTCTCATATGCTGAAAATAAAGATTCTATATACCGAGAATACCTATTCTCATAGAAATAATATAATGGGTATGATCTGGGACGGAAGGATTCGAACCTCCGAATAGCGGGACCAAAACCCGTTGCCTTACCACTTGGCCACGCCCCATATTCTATTTCTATTCGTTACTACTAAACACTAATATTAGTATTGGTTGTTCGTCAATTCCAGTCAAAAAGATCTCTGAACTAGATTCTTCATAAGATTTTGATACATGTAGATATAGAATTAAACTGAATTTAAACTGAATTTATTGATCATAATATATAATTCAATTAAGATATTGGATGAAAGTACGATTTCTTCTATTCTTTCTTTTTTTTATTTGAGAATTGAATGAAGGTTTTTTGATTGGTCTACCCTACTTTAAATTAAAAACTCAATAAAAAAAAAAAAAGATACAATTATCTTTACTATTTTTAAGAAAAAAAAATTTGTTATGCTTAATATCTTTAGTTTGATCTGGATCTGTTTTAACTCTATCCTTTATTCAAGCAGTTTTCTCTTCGCTAAATTGCCTGAGGCCTACGCTTTTTTGAAGCCAATCATAGATGTTATGCCAGTCATCCCTGTGCTCTTTCTTCTCTTAGCCTTTGTTTGGCAAGCTGCTGTCAGTTTTCGATAAGATCTTAAATACTGTTCTAACCTTCCAAAATTCATGATTTATTCACGAAAAAAAAATCCTAACAATTGATAAGATCAGATAAGTCGTAACAGTATGAATCCTCAAGTCAACGATCGAGATTCCTGTATAGCCACGATAAATCTGTATCCACAGATTTCCTCATTCTTCACTTTTTTCCATTGAAAGACCTTATTCTACCTTATTCTATTAGTCTATATATTATTAGAATATTTTATCATATATACTAGAATAGAATATTCTACTTAGAGTCCCCCATAATATCTAATTGTCGGTATGAAATAAAATAAATAAAATTTTTGATAATGAAGGACTCGACAAAATTTTACAAATGCATTGCTGAAATGGAATATTTTTTCTATTTCTATAAAGCACTTGATTTCTTGGTGTCAAAATAGAATATGTGTTCTAAAAATAGAGAATCTATTCTCTTTTTCCCAAACAAACAAAAAAAAAAAAAAGGAATCTTGGAGATTGTGTAATGCTTACTCTCAAACTTTTTGTTTACACGGTAGTGATATTCTTTGTTTCTCTCTTCATCTTCGGATTCCTATCTAATGATCCAGGACGAAATCCCGGACGCGAAGAATAAAAAAAATTGTTTTTTTATTTTTTTACTTGATTTTGAAATGTTCTTAGGATTTTATCTATTTCACACCCTTAACTCTAAAAATGAAAATAAAAATTATAATACTTAATAAGACTATAATATATATATATATATGATATATATATATGAAAAAACAAAAAAGAAAAACAAAAACCAAGAGGGTTTGACAAATTCGAAAGAGAATTCAAATATCAAGACCAAGTTATCAACGTAACAGAAATGGAAAGAGAGGGATTCGAACCCTCGGTACGAAGAACTCGTACAACGAATTAGCAATCCGACGCTTTAGTCCACTCAGCCATCTCTCCGAATTACAATTAATTGAATTCATTTCAGTATCGAATTAATAAAGAATTAAGAAAACAAATTCCTAAGCGAAAATTCAATAATTAATATTAACTATAAAACTATAAAAAAAAAAAAAAAAGAGTTATATTGTTATATTATAGATATAAAATAAAAATATGTAATAAAGTTTTATCAAATATCTAACTTTTATCGGCAATTCAATTTAGATAAAAGTTAGATAAAGTAAGTGCTCAAAAAAGATATCTCCAACCCAATATTCCAATCAATACAGACTCAATATACAATCTATCTATCTAGATATATTATTATAGACTCTATTTTTTTTTTTACTTACTTTACTTTTTCACTTTTTACTGGACACAAAAAAAGCTAAAAAGACTGTGGTTTCTTGAACAATACATTCTTACTCGAAAAAGAAAGCAGTTTTTTCGTTTTTTGAGTCATTTGAATGAGTCTTCTTTTCCTAAGCCCATTATGTGTACTGACAAAAAAATATATCAATGCTCTCGTTTTCATGATTCGTTTTTAATCCTATATTGATTCCGACCAATTACTTTGCTCGACAAAAGACCCTTTCTAGAAGATAATGGCATCATAGCGGGTATAGTTTAGTGGTAAAAGTGTGATTCGTTCTAGTAATCCCCTTAATAGTTAAGGGATCCCTCGGTTGGATTAATATTCCGATCAAAAACTTTATTTCTTAAAAGGATTTAATCCTTCCCCTTTCAATAAAAGATTCGAAGAAGAATATACATTCTCGTGATTTGTATCCAAGAATCAACTATAACTTCATAAACATAAATTGGATTATGAAATTACGAAACATAATTTTTGAGTTGGATGAATATATTCAATTGAATGAGTATGAGTAAAGGATCCATGGATAAACATAGAAAAGTTTCTTTCTAATCGTAACTAAATCTTCGATTTTTTTTTGTCGAGAAAGGATTGAAGCGAAATAGCTATTAAAAGGTGACTTTGGTTTACTAAAGACATCCATTTTTTTTGAGTATTATTAGCCCGGCGGAAACAAAAGACTTTTCCTAAGGATTCTTTCAAATAGAAATAGAGAACGAAGTAACTAGAAAAATTGTTCAAATTCCCCTCTTCTAGAGGGATCATCTAGAAAGCACATTCTTTTGAATGCAGTAAGAGAGAAAGCTGACATAGATATTATGGGTCCAAGTTAAAGAAGTTCAATTTCCTTTGTATTTTCTCTTAAATTTTTATTAATAACAATTTAATAACAATTTGATTGTTTTTTCTTTTTTTTTTTTTGTTCACGTCTTATATCCGAGAATTTCTCGATAGTCCATAAAGGAGCCGAATGAAACAAAAGTTTCATGTTTGGTTTTGAATTAGAGACGTTAAGATGAATCAACGTCGACTATAACCCCTAGCCTTCCAAGCTAACGATGCGGGTTCGATTCCCGCTACCCGCTCTATATATTATTATAGACTTTATAAATGGAGTCGATATAGGATTAGGATCCATTTGGCTCGAATAGAATAAAAACAGATAGAATAAAGCAAAATAAGAAGAATTTTATTATTATTTGTAATAAAATTCCATTAAAATTCAATATAAAAAAAGGTAAGATCCTATATTTTATTACTAAAACGAATTACATTCTTATTCTTTTCTATTCTTATATTTATTCTATTTTATTCTATTTTCGTTTTCATTTTTATTTTTAATCATAAATTTCATAATAAAATAGAATAGATTTTGAAGAATTAATACATCATTGAATTAAACATTGAATTAAATAGGCCATTCTAAAAATTATCTCGAACAATTTTTTTATTTTTTATTCAAAGTAAAAAGTAAAAATGAGCAAAAAAATTGGAATGAAAGGCGTCCATTGTCTAATGGATAGGACAGAGGTCTTCTAAACCTTTGGTATAGGTTCAAATCCTATTGGACGCATGGACGCAATTTATTTCCATATCTTTGTTATATTTTTATCTATGTCAAGAAAGTTAAATGGTTCAGGTTTAAATAAGAGCCACTTAGACTATAGCTTTAGCTTTTTTTTAGCTTTTTTATGGTATATAATTTATAGCTTTAATTCGATTAATTAATTCTATTAAAATTATTTTCTTTTATTCGACTTTTTTTTTATATGATAGTGATAGAAGCTTTAAATTAGTATTTAAATTAAGAGTGATCAATGCCTTTTATTTTATAATTTATAACTGTTCCGGAAGTAGAAAACGTTTCATCTGTTCCTGAATAGCTTCTTTCAAAAGGGCTTCTGCCTCTTCGGTGAATACCTTGGTAAAAGATATGATTTCTTGGAACTGAGGTTTATTTGTTTTTAAGTAAGTACGTAACTCAACA